CCAAAACAAGCCACCCCTGAAAGAAATAAATGAATTCCAAAAATCTTGGGCAAATCCAAAGAGGGTTTTCCTGTACGTTCATCAGTAAATATTTCTAGATCCCAATACACCCAATGCCAAATAGCTGCTAAGAAGCACAAGCCAGAAAACACAATATGCGCTCCGGCCACACCTTCGTAACTCCAAATGCCTGAATTCGTTACAGCCCCCCCTGTGATACTCCAACCACCCCACGAATTAGTTATTCCTAAACGAGTCATGAAGGGTATAACGAACATACCTTGTCTCCACATTGGATCAAGAACGGGATCAGAAGGATCAAAAACGGCTAATTCATATAGAGCCATTGAACCGGCCCAACCAGCAACCAGAGCTGTATGCATTATATGGACAGCAATCAACCGACCGGGATCATTCAATACAACGGTATGAACACGATACCAAGGCAAACCCATGGAAATACCCCTTTTTATCAAAGAAAGATAAAGACTATGTAACTTTATTGCATTTTAAAAACGATACTATGGACCTCCCCCCTTCAGTGGATTCTCTCCGAGCAGGAGATAATATTTGTTCTCTTCTGCTGGCAATAATCAAACAATTCTGTTCGTAGGAACAAAGAGAAGCAGATCTATTCTATACCCGATAAGACCCAATACGCAATGGGGGGTTGAGCCCATTTTCTATGAGTGAATCCATCCATACTTAGTCATCATTCGAAAGACCTATTTGTAATAATAATAATTTGAGTTACTTTATTAATTCTGTCTTCCTTTCTGACCATGGCTAAAATGAATAACGGCCAATTTTTATGAAGACAATTAAACCCATTATTACGTTTCCACATCAAAGTGAAATATAGTACTTCATTTTTTGTTAATGCCTATTGGTGTTCCAAAAGTACCTTTCCGAAGTCCTGGAGAGGAAGATGCATCTTGGGTTGACGTATAGTGCGGCTTGTCAGATATATTGGGTCATATGGGATTTCCCCGTTCTCTCCCTCGATCGAGATATCCCTTGTTTCACCCAATCAATTTATTTAAAATTTGGAGCGTGAAGTGCAATTAGATCCGTTTTGGGGGGATCCACCATCTCAATAAAACTTATTTATGGTTGGCTTGGTTGGACCAAGAAAATGAAGTATCCAGGCTCCGTTTAGAAAAAACCCAATTAGTAATAGATCGGCGATTACTACTTGTATCATAAACGATTTTATTATGAAATATTAAATTAGAAAGAGGGGTGATCTCAAAGTGTTAATTAATCGAATAGAATAATATGCTGAATACCTCAAATATTTGACGGAAGAAAGACATCAAATGAATTCAAAAAAGAAGTGGTATTGGGAGCATTTATCCTATATGTGCAAATAGAAATCGGGGAAATCTTTACCTGGAGTAGAGCATAAACCTAAAAAAATGGAAGGGGCCCCTTCAGGAACAAGAAAATTACATCGTAATTTGGATTGGATCTCGATGAAACACTATATCAATGAGAAGTTTGTTTGGTAAGTGTAGTGAATTTAGTATTATAGGTTATAGGAAAACGAGCAAAAACTTATCTTTTTTTTTATGGAAGAAAAAAGGGTTCCTTTGTTAAAAGTTAGATAGAACCTACTTTAAGCCAAAATAAAGGGGCTAGAATCTTATACATTGATATTTTTTCCGCGATTTTTTGAACCGTATGCCTCAAAAGGTGCATGTACGGTTCCTAAGGGATAGTTTTTTATCCTAATCAACCGACTTTATCGAGAAAGATTGCTTTTTTTAGGCCAAGAGGTTGATAGTGAGATCTCAAATCAACTTATTGGTCTTATGGTATATCTCAGTATAGAGGATGATACCAAAGATCTCTATTTGTTTATAAATTCTCCCGGAGGATGGGTAATACCCGGAGTAGCTATTTACGATACTATGCAATTTGTAAGACCAGATGTACATACAATATGCATGGGATTGGCCGCTTCAATGGGATCCTTTATCCTGGTCGGAGGAGAAATTACCAAACGTCTAGCATTCCCTCACGCTTGGCGCCATTGAGTTTTTTATTTGAAAGAAAAAAAGACTATGCCTTAGCAGGAATATTAAGTAATAATAGCATGGCACTTCGAATTTGATATGAGAAAACTCTCTTTTTTTTTTTTACATTAAATTATGTATCGAAAGAGTAGTATGAGATAATAAGATATTCCGATTTTATCTTATCTATGGGGAGTCCATTTAAGCGTCACAAACTTTTTTTTTTGTTTTCACACCGGAAGGGTTTTAACAATATTTATTTTTTATAGAAAAGATTCATTTTTTGCCTTAGCTCAAAAAAACTTTGGGATTGCTGAATCACAGACGAAATAAATATATAAAGCAACGGAACCATCATAGTATTTTTTAACTCCCCCGAAAGGAAACGAAAGGAAGGGTGGTAATTGGATCATTTACCGACCTGCGTCTGATAGATCCTAGATTTTCTCTTTATTGACTGTGTCTGATAGATCCTAGATTTTCTCTTTATTGACTGTAAGGTAAAAGTAAATTCCATTAGAGAGCCGTATGCACTGCACAAAAAATGCCCGTACGGTTCTTCACATTTTTTTTTTTCACCTCATCATCCTGCAAGATAGAGAAACCATTTATTTAGCATCAGGGTAATGATTCACCAACCCGCAGCCTCTTTTTATGAGGCACAAACGGGAGAATTTATCTTGGAAGCGGAAGAACTACTGAAACTGCGCGAAACCATCACAAGGGTTTATGTACAAAGAACGGGCAAACCCTTATGGGTTGTATCCGAAGATCTGGAAAGAGATGTTTTTATGTCAGCAACAGAAGCCCAAGCTCATGGAATTGTTGATCTTGTAGCGGTTGAATGAAGGATTTCGCTGAAATCCCTACTATTGGTGTGTTGAGATTTTCTTTATATTCTTACCGGGTTTAATATTCAATTAAATATATTTATAAAGAAAAGCGATTCATAATCATCCGGTTAGGATCGATCTCAACCAGCCTATTATGTATACGATACAGCATGCCAACCATTAAGCAACTTATTAGAAACACACGACAGCCAATAAGAAATGTCACGAAATCCCCCGCTCTTCGGGGATGTCCTCAGCGCCGAGGAACATGTACTAGGGTGTATGTGCGACGCGTTTAGATCATGAGCTAGGACTGGGACACAAAAAAAAGAGAGACTGTATGTTTCCAGTATCAATGATCAATCAATACCAGTGAATAGGATAGAAATAGAATATGAATAGGATAGGATACAATGGAAGAATTCCACTCACTATCTACAAATCAAAAAGATCCTTTATCTCCCTGTGTATTCAATTTATGGTTTCCATTGGTGCAAATCCAATCACCGGAATTTAAGATGAGAAGCAATTCCCCTTTGGTAAGAAATGGTTATCCATTAAGCGGGGGAAATATATAAGCAGAAAAATGATGTTCCCACTCTTGCAAAAACGGACTAACAGGGTCAGCTACCTAGCTAACTTTCATAATTAAATACCGTTACTGTATGGGTTAGATCTCATTGTGAAAGACCTATTACTAAATAATATAATTCATGGGTAGAGCCAAAGGATGTGAACTGTACAAGTTACCAATAATATTGATTAAATGAAGGAAGGGGTTCCGGTGTATAGAAAGGACCTCACCGTTTAAGAAGTAACCATAGAAACGATGGAACCACTATTTCTTTATCCATTTAAATTTTATTTTTATATTTACTATGTTTTGCTAGTATCAATCAAATTTTTAGTTAGCGATGAAATGCAAAAATATATATATATAGTGGTCGGGGAGGTTATAGTAGCCAAAGCCATTGGAATTTTTATTTTATACATTGGAAGAATCTGTTTTGTTATTAATCGACCAGTAAAGAGGAAAATAATAACTAAAAGAACGGAAATCGATTAGTTATTCATCAAAGTTTCATTTATTCAATGACCAGAATTAGACGAGGATATGTAGCTCGTAAACGTCGAACAAAAATCCGTTTATTTGCATCAAGCTTTGGGGGGGCTCATTCAAGACTTACTCGAACTATTACTCAACAGAAAATAAGAGCTTTGGTTTCTGCTCATCGGGATAGAGATAGGCAAAAGAGGGATTTTCGTCGTTTGTGGATCACTCGGATAAATGCAGTAATTCGCGAAAATAAAGTATCCTATAGTTATAGTAGATTCATAAATGATCTGTACAAGAGTAAATTGCTTCTTAATCGTAAAATACTTGCACAAATAGCTATATTAAATAGGAATTGTCTTTATATGATTTCTAATGAGATCATAGAGGAAGAGGATTGTAAGGAATTTACCGAAAAACTTAAATGACATTCCCCGGAGAATGAACTCCGGGAAGATATAGTATAAATTAGTATAAGAAAAAATTGATAAGATGATAAAGTCGTCAAAATGAGTGAACGCGCGCAAACAAAAAAACTTTTATCCTTCTCCGATTCTTTGATTCTTTTTTTTTATTACAACACGAAAATAAAATTTATATTTTATTATTTTTCGAACAAAATATCCATCTGGGTTTGAGTTCATATCATATTGGAATTTTGATTTGATTGAAGAGTAAGCCTATTTATTTCTGGTTCTAAAACCAGTAGTTCTAGTGGTCGACTCGGTTCTTTCAAACTGTTTCTCGTTATTAAGAAAAGGTAACAAAGATAAAATGCGAGCTTGTTTTATAGCAATAGTAATTAATCGTTGTTGTTTCAAGGTCAATCTATTCACGCGTCTAGATAGAATTTTTCCTTGTTCACTAATAAACCGACTAATTAAACTCATATTTCTATAATCAATTCGATCCCCCGATTGGATCGGGGGCAAACGCCTACGAGAAGATCGTTTGGATTTAAGAAAGGGTCGCTTGGATTTATCCATGGTTTGTTTGTTCCTTATCCCAGAAAATCCTATTTCTTAGTTCTAATTCTTTTTTTTTTAGATCCAACTGAAATAGAAGAAATAGAAATTAGGATTTACTTTAGTTATATTAAAATATATATTATATATATAATATGTCATTTTTAATGTTCCTTGGAAGAGTGACAAACAGACCTGCATTCGATCTATTTCTTTATCTCCCCATGAACCGTATGTTTGTAACAATAGGGACAGAATTTTTTCAATTCCAATCGACTCGGCGTATTGTGTCGATTCTTTTGGGAAATATATCTGGAAATGCCCGTTGATTCTTTATTAACCCCGTTTCGGACACAACTGGTACATTCCAAAATAACCGTTACTCGGACATCTTTACTCTTGGCCATGAACCCCCTTTGGTTTTTGATTCGCTCAACTCTTCCATTTTTCCGATCTGAAGCGAATAAGAAAGGAACAAAGAAAAAATAGAAGTTGCTAACTCTAAATCGAATTATGAAAGATTTCGTTGCAATCACTAGAGTAATAGTAAATAAATAGTAAATAATAAGGAATACAATTATTTCAAACTATATTTCTAATTGCAGTACAGTATCTTATTTAACTATTTTGTATGATACTGTTGCCCTAGGAGCACATTTCCATTCCCGTTCTCACTCTATTTTAAGTCGGAATTTTCGCTGAGATTGAATAGACTTTAGTCTTTTTCAAAAAAAAATAGCAATTAATTAGTTACAGCTATTTGGTTTGATTGTATCTCTAATCCCCTTCCCGTATCAATAACTAAAATGAAAAAAAGGGGAATGTCAACGCATCGGGGAATAAACGATTGATCTCTATTAATAAACCTGCTAAAGATCCGAACCATAGAGTACTTAGTACTGGTGCCACGGAAAGATATGTTTTTAGATCTCGCATTGAAAATCCTCCTTCTTTTTGTTTTTAACGTCTCATATGGGTATATATAAGTCTTTTATTATTTTATTATATGTTATACAATATGTTATATGACATGAGCCCCCCCAAAAAAGAAGAAATGACAATAAAAATGGTGTATATCAACGGAAGAAATAACACTATGGAAAAGAAGACAGGGATTCTCTACAATGAAACTGTAGACCAATTGAAAGGGATGTAGCGCAGCTTGGTAGCGCGTTTGTTTTGGGTACAAAATGTCACGGGTTCAAATCCTGTCATCCCTATCTATTCTATTACTTTAAGTTCTCCTATGAGCAGTAAGGAGGAATAAATTGAGATCAATCAAGGTGTATTGGGGTTAAAAAAAATTGTGATTAAGAAAGCGCTCTTAGTTCAGTTCGGTAGAACGTGGGTCTCCAAAACCCGATGTCGTAGGTTCAAATCCTACAGAGCGTGCGTGATTCTGTTCTTGTTAGGTCAAATTCCACTGAAATAAGGTCGCTAACTTCAACAGCAATCAGAATTTGACCTCCTGTGGATTAAGGAGGAGGTCACTAAAAAAAAAAAAGGATTAATTTAATTAATCAAAGGTCGGACCGATCACCGCGCCTGTATTGTAAATATGCAGTTACAAATAATCCAGCCAAAGTAATCGGAATTAAACCTAATACGATTCCAAATAGAAAAACTTCAATCATTTAAATTTGTTTGGAAAGGGAAAAAATATAAGTAATATCTATCCCTCAATATTAATCCGAATTGCCCATAAATCTCAATGACTAATAATTGGCAATTGACACGGTAAGGAACTATAGAATACATGGAATCCTAAAGAATCTTTTTCTAGATTGTTCAGTCAATTTTTAAAAAATCAATTTATTTAAAATTTTAAATAAGTCGTATCTTGCTTAGACCAATAAATAAAGCGGAGGTTATAGTTGAAGCCGCTAGTAGAAAACCGAAATAACTAGTTAGAGTAGGCATAAAGGAGCTAAATGAAATATGTTCTTTTTATACATATGGTTAAAAAGCACTTACCTAAGTTTAAATTTTTGAAAGAAAAGATATATAGAATACAAAGATAGAATGACAGGGGTACAAAAAGAAATGGATTCATCATCTGTCGATCCCGTAATTCCGAATCAAGAGAGTTGTTGGACAACTTCCTGAGTAAACAAATATAAAAATAATAATAACTGTCTTGTGTAACTTCATTGAAAAACGAAACTCTCTTTGAATCATTATGGAATAAAAAAATAAAATAATTTTATTTTTTCGTTTTCTATTTTAGTTAGAACATAATCTCGTTGAGTTTAATTTTAACTCATTAGATTCCCTAGTAGGTTCAGTCACCTAATATCTCTCACAATCAGATCACTCGAAAAAATAAAATCCTTAATTTGTTTAGTCCAACTAGATTCTAAGACTAGTAATTTCTATTATTTTATTTTTTTTAGATTCTCCATTTAGTCTTTCTATATTATAAAGACCATCCTTGTATTTAGGTCAAGAAAGAACTTTTAGATCTAATACAATACAACAATGCGCATATCCCTAATTTAGTACACTTATTTTCTTCGTTTTTTTCTTTCTTTCGTCGAATACTATCGACCACTCTTACCTTTACCGGACAGCTAAGCAATTATTTCAAATAAACAAAAAAAGAGTCCAAACAAACCTCTTCTCTAATCACG